CATATCTTCTACCAAGGTATTCACCGAAGAGGCAGAAGCCCTTTTGAAAGAAGCTATTCAGGAACAGATGAAACGTTTTCTACTTCCGGAACAGTTATAGGTATAAAATAAAAGGCATTGATCACTCTTAATTTAAATACTAATTTAAAGCTTCTATCACTATCATATAAAACATATAAAAAAAAGTCGAATAAAAGAAAATAATTTTAATAGAATTTATTAATAATAGAATTAATTAATCCAATAATCCAATTAAAGCTATAAATTATATACCATAAAAAAGCTATAGCTCCTGAACCATTTAACTTTCTTGACATAGATAAAAATCTAACAAGGATATGGAAATAAATTGCGTCCATGCGTCCAATAGGATTTGAACCTATACCAAAGGTTTAGAAGACCTCTGTCCTATCCATTAGACAATGGACGCCTTTCATTCCAATTTTTTTGCTCATTTTTACTTTGAATAAAAATCACTCGAGATAATTTTTATAATTGCCTATTTAATTCAATGATGTATTAATTCTTCAAAATTTATTCTATTTTCGTTTTAATTTTTAATAATAAATTTAATAATAAAATAGAATAAATATAAGAATAGAAAAGAATAATAAAAAAATATAGGATCTTACTTTTTTTATATTGAATTTTAATGGAATTTTATTACAAATAATAAGAAAATTCTTCTTATTTTGCTTTATTCTATCTGTTTTTATTCTATTCGAGTCAAATGGATCCTATCTCGACTCCATTTAGAGAGTCTATATAGAGCGGGTAGCGGGAATCGAACCCGCATCGTTAGCTTGGAAGGCTAGGGGTTATAGTCGACGTTGATTCATCTTAACGTCTCTAATTCAAAACCGAACATGAAACTTTGGTTTCATTCGGCTCCTTTATAGACTATCGAGAAATTCTCGGATATAAGACGTGAACAAAAAAAAAATAAAAAATAATCAAATTGTTATTAATAACAATTTAAGAGAAAATACAAAGGATAGTGAACTTCTTTAACTTGGACCCATAATATCTATGTCAGCTTTCTCTCTTACTGCATTCAAAAGAATGTGCTTTTTAGATGATCCCTCTAGAAGAGGGGAATTTTAACAATTTTTCTAGTTACTTCGTTCTCTATTTCTATTTGAAAGAATCCTTAGGAAAAGTCTTTTGTTTCCGCCGGGCTAATAATACTAAAAAAAAATGGATGTCTTTAGTAAACCAAAGTCACCTTTTAATAGCTATTTCGCTTCAATCTTTTCTCGACAAAAAAAAAAATCGAAGATTCAGTTACGATTAGAAAGAAACTTTTCTATGTTTATCCATGGATCCTTTACTCATACTCATTCAATTGAATATATTCATCCAATTAAAAAATTATGTTTCGTAATTTCATAATCCAATTTATGTTTATGAAGTTATAGTTGATTCTTGGATACAAATCACGAGAATGTATATTCTTCTTCGAATCTTTTATTGAAAGGGGAAGGATTAAATCCTTTTAAGAAATAAAGTTTTTGATCGGAATATGAATCCAACCCAGGGACCCCTTAACTATTAAGGGGATTACTAGAACGAATCACACTTTTACCACTAAACTATACCCGCTATGATGCCATTATCTTCTAGAAAGGGTATTTTGTCGAGCAAAGTAATTGGTCGTAATCAATATAGGATTAAAAACGAATAATGAAAATGAGAGCATTGATATATTTTTTTGTCAGTACACATAATGAGCTTAGGAAAAGAAGACTCATTAAAATAACTCAAAAAACGAAAAAGTGCTTTCTTTTTCGAGAGGGGTTTTTGTTGACCGATGCTACTGGCCAAAACTACTGAATTTATAACATAAGAATGTATTGTTCAAGAAACCACAGTCCTTTTAGCTTTTTTTGTGTCCAGTAAAAAGTAAAATAATAAATAAAAAAAAAATAAAATGAGAAACGAGACTATGATTCTATATCTTGGAAATAGTCCTCTTTCTGATTTTTATTTCTTCTTTCAATAACAAAAAAGGCCTGACTAGGTACCGACCGGGGTCAGGCCGTCGAAATCAGAGGCGGGATTTCATACGAAAAGCTTTTTATTGTTCTTTTTTTTTTTATTATTAGTATATATTGTATTTTTATTGTATTTTTTTGTCTAGTCTATATACAAAAAAAATAGAGTCTATATAATATATCTAGCTAGATAGATTGTATAGTGAGTCTGTATTGATTGGAATATTGGGTTGGAGATATCTTTTTTGAGCACTTACTTTATCTAACTTTTATCTAAATGGAATTGCCGATAAAAGTTAGATATTTGATAAAACTTTATTACATATTTTTATATCTATAATAACCTTTTTTATAGTTAATATTAATTATTGAATTTTCGTTTAGTAATTAGTTTTATTAATTCTTTATTAATTCGATACTTTAATTAATTCAATTAATTGTAATTCGGAGAGATGGCTGAGTGGACTAAAGCGTCGGATTGCTAATTCGTTGTACGAGTTCTTCGTACCGAGGGTTCGAATCCCTCTCTTTCCGTTTCTGTTACGTTGATAACTTGGTCTTGATATTTTAATTCTCTTTCGAATCTTTCGAATTTGTCAAACCCTCTTGGTTTTTGTTTTTATTTTTTCATATATATATTATAGTCTTATTAAGTATTATAGTTTTTCTTTTCATTTTTAGAGTTAAGGGTGTGAAATAGATAAAATCCTAAGAACATTTCAAAATCAAGCAAAAAAAAACAATTTTTTTATTCTTCGCGTCCGGGATTTCGTCCTGGATCATTAGATAGGAAGCCGAAGATGAAGAGCGAAACAAAGAATATCACTACCGTGTAAACAAAAAGTTTGAGAGTAAGCATTACACAATCTCCAAGATTCTTTTTTTTTGTTTGGGAAAAAGAGAATAGATTCTCTATTTTTAGAACACATATTCTATTTTGACAACAAGAAATCAAGTGCTTTATAGAAATAGAAAAAAGATTCCATTTCAGAAATTCATTTGTAAAATTGGTCGAGTCCTTCATTATCAAAAATTTTATTTCATACCGACAATTAGATATTATGGGGGACTCTAAGTAGAATATTATAGTATATATGATAAAGTATTCTAATAATATAGAAACTAATAGAATAAGGTCTTTCAATGGAAAAAAGTGCAGAATGAGGAAATCTGTGGATCCAGATTTATCGTGGCTATACAGGAATCTCGATCATTGACTTGAGGATTCATACTGTACGACTTATCTGATCTTATCAATTGTTAGAATTTTTTTTTCGTGAATAAATCATGAATTTTGGAAGGTTAGAACAGTATTTAAGATCTTATCGAAAACTGACAGCAGCTTGCCAAACAAAGGCTAAGAGAAGAAAGAGCACAGGGATGACTGGCATAACATCTACGATTGGCTTCAAAAAAGCGTAGGCCTCAGGCAATTTAGCGAAGAGAAAACTGCTTGAATAAAGGATAGAATTAAAACAGATCCAGATCAAACTAAAGATATTAAGCATAATAAAAATTTTATTCTTAAAAATAGAAAGATAATTGTATATATTTTTTTTTGATTGAGTTTTTAATATCTTATTCATTTTAAAATGAATAATAAATTAAACAATTTTAAGTAAGGTAGACCAATCAAAAAACCTTCATTCAATTCTCAACTAAAAAAAAAGTAAAGAATAGAAGAAATTGTACTTTACATCCAATATCTTAATTGAATTATATATTATGATCAATAAATTCAGTTTAATTCTATGTCTACATGTATCAAAATCTTATGAACACTCTAGTTCAGAGATCTTTTGACTGGAATTGACGAACAACCAATACTAATATTAGTGTTTATTAGTAACGAATAGAAATAGAATATGGGGCGTGGCCAAGTGGTAAGGCAACGGGTTTTGGTCCCGCTATTCGGAGGTTCGAATCCTTCCGTCCCAGAGCATACCCATTATATTATTTCTACGAGAATAGGTATTCTCGGTATATAGAATCTTTATTTTCAGTATATGAGAATAAAAAAGGATTGTCTTTTTGAACAACTTTCTATTTAATTTAAGATTCTAATCAATTTTCTCTTTAAGATTCTAATAGGTGTGATTCTTCTTCATTTTTGAATTATTTAAAGTGATTCTTCTTTGAATCATATTTTGCATAAATTGTATTGAGTTCAAATCAAATAGACATTGATGCAATTGAATCTATTTTTGATCCGAGAAAGATGAGAACATAGATAAAAATCTTTTTGAAGTCAAAAAAAAGCCGGATGCGCTTTTCATCCCATGCCCATCTCCTTGATAATTCATATTTCTGTTCGTTTTTTATAAAAAAAAGCTTACGCCCACATCTATTTGTGTTTTCAATCATGCACTTTAAATCGAAATCTGAAAGTGCCCACGATTCCCGATCCATTAAATGATAATGATGCAGTCGAATTAGAAACTCTTTTTGGATTTCTGAATTGAATTATAATACTAAGAGTACTAATTGAACTCAATCAAGGCGATTAAGCAAGAGGATTAAGTCGATTAATTTACTAGGGTAGGTTAAAAAATAGGAAGAATGGCTTAATCTGGACTTATTTTGCTTTGTTTTGTACCTATACAAGAGAGTCTAGCATCCAGTAAAATAGTATACTTTTTCTTTGCCTTATTCTTTGATTTAGAACCCCCTATCCCCATATACTTACTCGGAGAAGTAGATAGCGATCAATCGGAAATGGAAAAGCTCCATTTCAATCCTCTTATCTCTTTTAATCTAATTACTAATATAATTACATATGTAAACAAAAAAGAATGCATATCATATAGATTATAGATATAGAAGTCAAAAATATGGATTACTCAAAAAAAATGGATATAGATAGTATCACCTTAACCAACAACTATTCATGATTCCATAAGGGAATTAATTACATATTAAAATGAATTAAAACTAAAGGAGGAATATGCTCAAACTTCGTTTGAGACGGTGTGGTCGAAAGCAACGAACTATTTATCGAATCGTTGCAATTGATGTTCGATCGCGAAGAGAAGGAAAACCTCTTCGGAAGGTTGGTTTTTATGATCCAATAAATAATCAGACCTATTTAAATTTTCCTGACATTCGATATTTCCTTGAAAAGGGTGCTCAACCTACAGAAACTGTTCAGGATATTTCAAAGAAATCGGGGTTTTTACACAATTCTGACTTAATCAAAATCAAAGCAAATTCAATCAATGCAATACACAAAAAGGGGGTTGGATGATTTATATATAACTTGGTCTACCCTTGTTTAATTTAACACAAGTCCAACAAACACAAGTCTTAGGCTTGTGTTTGTTAATTATATATCTTAATTCTCTAATCTTATCTATATTTTATTATTATTTAAATTTTATTTAAATAATTTTCTTTATTTTATTAATTATTATTAATTATTAAGAATTTTTCATTTTTTTTGCTTTCTTCATTGTATTCTGTTCAAGTGTATTCTTTTTCAACATTCACACTCATATTGACAACAGGGTATCAAACAAATATAATTCATTGTGTGTGGGTAAATCGAGCTTTCTCCCTTATATAGGTATAGGTTTTTGTTTTTGTACTTTATTTAATAGATAACATACGTGACAAGAAATGCCCTATCAATTTAGATTTTATACATATTGTTATTTAAGAATTTCGTGTATTTACATCTGAGCCATTCATTTTTATGTTCATAATTAATTATAAATTTTTATATTTCATTTTCTTGCTAGTTTAATATTTGGATTGTGCGATGCAATTCAATTTCTTTTTTTATTTTATTGGGATTCCGATTGTATCTACACATCCTGATTTTATGTTTTTTGAGGCGGGGGGTTGCTAACTCAACGGTAGAGTACTCGGCTTTTAAGTGCGACTAGCATCTTTTACACATTTCTATGAAGAAATTGATTCGTCCACGCTATCTGTAGAGTTGGGAAGATCGCGACTGATCCAAAAAGGAATGAATGGAAAAAACAGCATGTCGTATCAATGAAGAATTCCAGGAATTTATTTCTTATCGGCTTGGTCAAAACTTTTTCTTGAATTCTTGGCGCAGAACAAAATACATTCAAAGTTTGGTCAAGTGAATAAATGGATAGAGCACTATGGCTCCAATTATAGAGAAAAAAAGCAACGAGCTTGTGTTCTTAATTGGATCTTAATTTGAATGATTTCCCACTCTAATTAGATGTTAAAAATACATTAGTGCCTGATGTGGGAAAGGTTTTTTCCCTGAGTGGATTATTTTTTTTTTTTTTTTATGAGTCCTAACTATTAGCTATTCACCATTAGGGGGTGGAGATGAAAGTGTATAAGAAGCAGTATATTGATAAAAAGATTGGTTCCAAAATCAAAAGAGCGATTGGCTTGAAAAAATAAAGGATTTTTAGCCATCTTCTTAGCCTTTAATCAACATAAACCAATTAGATGGAAAAGGAGAGGATAGAGAATCCGTTGATGAGTTTATCTCTTGCCGTGGTATTTAGTCTTTTATTAATATAAATACTATTGCTTTGACTGTATCGCACTATGTATCATTTGATAATCTCAAAAACCCTACCTTTTCCCTTCGGTTCAAATTGAATTTCAAATGGAAAAATTCCAAAGATATTTAGAACTAGATCTATCTAGGCAGCATGACTTCCTATACCCACTTATCTTTCGGGAGTATAGTTATGTGCTTTCCCATGATTATGGTTTAAATAGATCTATTTTGTTGCAAAATGTCAGTTATGAAAATAAATCTAGTTTACTAATTGTAAAACGTTTAATTACTCGAATGGATCAACAAAATCATTTGATTTTTTCCACTAATTATTCTAACCAAAATCTATTTTTTAAATGCAACAAGAATTTATATTATCAAATGATATCAGAGGGTTTCTCAGTCATTGTGGAAATTCCATTTTCCCTAGGATTCGCATCTTCTTTAGAAAGATCAGAAAAAGTCAAATCTCATAATTTACGATCAATTCATTCAATATTTCCTTTTTTAGAGGACAAATTTTCACATTTAAATTATGTATTAGATGTACTAATACCCTATCCGATCCATTTGGAAATCCTGGTTCAAATCCTTCGATGCTGGGTGAAAGATGTTTCTTCTTTGCATTTATTACGATTTGTTCTCCATGAGTATTGGACTTGGAATAGTCTTCTTACTCCAAAGAAATCCATTTACATTTTTTCACAAAGTAATCCAAGATTTTTCTTGTTCCTATATAATTCTTATGTGTCGGAATACGAATCTATCTTTCTTTTTCTACGTAAACAAGATTCTCATTTACGGTCAACATCCTCTCGGGTCCTTCTTGAGCGAATCCATTTCTATGGAAAAATAGAACATCTTGCAGAAGTCTTTCCTAATTATTTTCAGGTTATCCTTTGGTTGTTGAAGGATCCTTGCACACATTATGTTAGATATCAAGGAAAATTCATTCTGGCTTCAAAAGATATGCCATTTCTGATGAATAAATGGAAATTTTACCTTGTTAATTTA